AATAAGATGCCTGATAAAATTTAAAGGGTTATTTTGATGTAATAAATTATGTGATAATTATTCACTCTTATTATACTATTTAGAATTAAACTTAATCTTTTAATTTCAAAAATTAAAGTGCATCTAAACACTTTAGTATAAAAAGATAAGCTAATTTAAGCTAATGGGTTCATACCCCATATATAAAAGTTATAAACCTTTTTCTTTTTATTGATTATAAATTCAACTAAATTAATATTTATAATATTTATACTATTAAGAACTATAATATCATTATCATCTAATAATTGATTTGGAGGATGAATAGGATTAGAAATTAATTTAATATCATTTATTCCTTTAATATTAAATAAATTTAATTATTATTCTTCTGAATCTATAATAAAATATTTTATTATTCAAAGTATTGGATCAATATTTATATTAATAGGAATTATTACAATAGCATTAAAAATTAATGATCAAATAAATATATTAATTATATGTGGATTAATGACAAAACTAGGAATCGCACCATTTCATATATGAGTTCCTAGAATTGTTGATGGACTATCATGACTAAATTGTATAATTATACTTTCATGACAAAAATTAGCTACTTTAATATTATTAAGATATACAATTAATTTCTCAGTTATATTATTACCAATTATTTTTTCCCTACTTATTGGGTCAGTAGGGGGGATTAATCAATCTTCTTTAAAAAAAATTTTAGCTTATTCATCAATTAATAACATAAGATGAATTTTAATTGCTATAAAAAGAAGAATAACTCTATGAATCAATTATTTTTTAATTTACTCAATTATAATTATTAGATTAACATTTATATTAAATAAAATAAATATTAATTATATTAACCAATGTTTTTTAACAAGATTCAATTCAATAAATAAATTATTTTTATCAATTATGTTACTTTCAATAGGAGGATTACCCCCCATACTTGGATTTTTACCCAAATGAATGGTTATTCAATCCATAATTTATAATAATGATTATTTAATTTCAATTATTATAGTAATAACATCATTAATTACTTTATTTTATTATATTCGAATTTCACTAATAATAATTTTAGTAAATTCAGAAAAACCAAAACTTATAAGAATCATAATTGATAAAAAAATAATATTTAACTTCATATTAATTAATTTATTAGGATTTATCATAATCATAATTATAAAATCTATTAATTAAGGCTTTAAGTTAAATAAACTATTAACCTTCAAAGTTGAAAAAATAATGATTATTATAAACCTTAACAGGTTTAACTGTTACTTTAAAATTGCAGTTTAATATCATATATTGAATATAAGGTTTACCAAAAGAATTTCTTATTCATGAATAAATTTACAGTTTATTACTTTTATCAGCCATTTTGGTTTGAAAAAATGAATATTCTCTACTAATCATAAAGATATTGGAACATTATATTTTATTTTTGGAATTTGATCAGGAATATTAGGAATAACATTAAGATTATTAATTCGAATTGAATTAGCACAACCTGGGTCATTTATTGGGGATGATCAAATTTATAATGTAATTGTTACTTCACATGCTTTTATCATAATTTTTTTTATAGTTATACCAATTATAATTGGTGGTTTTGGTAATTGATTAGTACCATTAATAATTGGAGCACCTGATATAGCATTTCCTCGAATAAATAATATAAGATTCTGAATATTACCTCCTTCATTAACTCTCCTATTATCAAGAAGAATAATTGATAATGGAGTTGGAACAGGATGAACTGTTTATCCCCCATTATCAAGAAATATTGCACATGCAGGAGCATGTGTCGATATAGCTATTTTTTCATTACACCTAGCAGGTATTTCCTCTATTTTAGGAGCTGTAAATTTTATTACAACAATTTTTAATATACGATCATTAGGAATAAGTTTAGATCAAACTCCATTATTTGTTTGAGCAGTATTAATTACTGCATTTTTATTATTATTATCATTACCTGTATTAGCAGGTGCTATTACTATATTACTTACCGATCGTAATATTAATACATCATTTTTTGATCCATCAGGAGGTGGAGATCCAATTTTATACCAACATTTATTTTGATTTTTTGGTCATCCAGAAGTTTATATTTTAATTTTACCTGGATTTGGACTAATTTCCCATATTATTATACAAGAAAGTGGAAAAAATGAATCATTTGGTTCACTAGGAATAATTTATGCAATAATATCAATTGGTTTATTAGGATTTGTAGTATGAGCTCATCATATATTTACTGTAGGAATAGACGTTGATACACGAGCATATTTTACTTCAGCAACAATAATTATTGCTGTTCCAACAGGAATTAAAATTTTTAGTTGACTAGCAACTATACATGGAATTCCTTTGAGTATATCACCATCAATAATATGATCAATTGGATTTGTATTTTTATTTACAATTGGAGGATTAACAGGAGTAATCTTAGCTAATTCTTCTATTGATATTGTTTTACATGATACTTATTATGTAGTTGCTCACTTTCATTATGTTTTATCAATAGGAGCAGTATTTGCTATTATAGCAAGAATTATTCAGTGATTCCCATTATTTACTGGTATAACATTAAATTCAAAATGAATAAAAATTCAATTTAATACAATATTTTTAGGAGTGAATTTAACTTTTTTTCCTCAACATTTTTTAGGATTAAGAGGGATACCCCGACGATATTCTGATTATCCAGACGCATATATATCCTGAAATATATTATCTTCAATAGGTAGAATTATTTCATTTATTGCTATTTTAATATTAATTTTTATTATCTGGGAAAGAATAATAACGAAACGAAAAAGATTATTTGCAAAAAATTTAAATTCATCAATTGAATGACTTCAAAAAAATCCACCAATAGAACATTCTTATAATGAATTACCAATAATTACAAAATTCTAATATGGCAGAAATAGTGCAATAAACTTAAGATTTATACATAAGATATAAATCTTTATTAGAAATGTCTACCTGATCAGATTTAATATTACAAAACGGTATATCTCCGTTAATAGAACAATTAATTTTTTTTCATGATCATACTTTAATAATTATTATCATAATTACTATTATAGTAACATATATTATTATAACAATAATATGAAACAAATTTATTAATCGTTATTTATTAGAAGGTCAATTAATTGAATTAATTTGAACAATAATACCTGCATTAACATTAATATTTATTGCATTACCATCACTCAAATTATTGTATCTATTAGATGAAATTAATGAACCCATTATTACAGTCAAATCAATTGGACATCAATGATATTGGTCATATGAATTATCAGACTTTAAAAATATTGAATTTGATTCATATATAGAATTATATAAAAATAATGATCAATTTCGTTTATTAGATGTAGATAATCGATTAATTCTTCCATTTAATTCAAAAATTCGACTTATTGTATGTTCAATAGATGTTATTCATTCATGAACTATCCCTAGATTAAGAGTAAAAATTGACGCTTTACCAGGACGTTTAAATCAAATAAGTTTTATTATTAATCGACCAGGAATTATTTTTGGGCAATGTTCAGAAATTTGTGGAACAAATCACAGATTTATACCAATTACAATTGAAAGAGTAAAAATATCAACATTTATTAAATGATTAAAATCATATTCATTAAGTGACTGAAAAGCAAGTAATGGTCTCTTAAACCAATAAATAGTAATATAGCACATACTCTTAATGTAAAAATTAGTTTATATAAAACACTAATTTGTCAATTTAGAAAATTTAAATAATTTAAAATTTTTTTATACCACAAATAGCACCCATATGATGAACAATATTATTCTTAATATTTAACTTAACATTTTTATTATTAAATATATTAATATATTTTATTATTAATTTTAATAATAAAATAAAATTTAATAAAATAATAAAAAATCAAATAATCTGAAAATGATAACAAATTTATTTTCTGTATTTGATCCTTCAACAGGTTTATTAACAATAAATTGAATAAGAACATTTATTATTTTAATAATAATTCCAATAATATATTGATTAATACCTTCTCGATTTTTGATTATTAATTTAATTATTATTGAAAAATTATATAATGAATTAAAAATACTTATAGGAAATAAATATATAGGAAATTCAATTTTGTTTATTGTCATATTCTTTTTTATTTTAATTAACAATATAATAGGATTATTACCATATATTTTCACAAGTTCAAGACATCTTGTCTTTACATTAAGACTAGCCTTACCAATATGATTAATATTAATAACTTTTGGATGAATTAATAAAACAAATAAAATATTTTATCATATAATTCCATTAGGGACCCCTCCATTATTAATACCATTTATAGTATGTATTGAAACAATAAGAAATATCATTCGTCCAGGATCATTAGCTGTTCGATTAACAGCAAATATAATTGCTGGACATTTATTAATAACATTACTAGGTAATTTAACTTTAAACTTAAATAATATTATAGTAATATCAATAATTATATTACAAATTATTTTAATATTATTCGAAACAGCTGTTTCTATTATTCAAGCTTACGTATTCACTGTATTAAGTACATTATATTCAAGAGAAATTTAATGATAAAAAATCATTCATTTCATATAGTAGACTATAGACCATGACCTATTACAGGATCAATTGGAACAATAACATTTACCTCAGGTATATTAATATGATTCCATAAACTTAATTATAGATTATTAATTATAGGAACAACAATTATTTTATTAACAATAATTCAATGATGACGAGATATTATTCGAGAATCAACATTTCAAGGATTACACACTAAAATTGTTATTAAAGGAATAAAATGAGGAATAATCTTATTTATCTTATCAGAAATCATATTTTTTTTATCATTTTTCTGAAGATTTTTTCACAGTAGACTTTCCCCCACTATAGAAATTGGAATAGCTTGACCACCAGCAGGGATTATAACATTTAATCCAATAGGAATCCCACTGCTAAATACAACAATTTTATTATGATCAGGTATTACAATTACCTGATCTCATCATAGATTAATAAATTATAATCATAACCAAGCAATACAAAGAATATTTATAACAATTATGTTAGGTATATATTTCTCAATACTTCAATTATATGAATATATAGAATCAACATTTACTATTTCAGATTCAATTTATGGATCAACATTTTTTATAGCAACAGGATTTCATGGACTTCATGTTTTAATTGGAACAACATTTATTTTGGTATCACTAAAACGACATATGAGATTTCATTTTTCAAATTATCATCATTTTGGTTTTGAAGCATCAGCATGATACTGACACTTTGTAGACGTTGTTTGACTATTCTTATATATTTCAATATACTGATGAGGTAATTAAATTCTTTTAGTATAAAAGTATATTTGACTTCCAATCAAAAGGTCTAATTAGTAGAAAGAATAATAATAAATTTAACTATATTAAGAATCATAATTTTATTAATAATTATATTATTAATAATACTAGTATTATTAATTTCAAAAAAAAGATTTATAGATCGAGAAAAAGCATCTCCATTTGAATGTGGGTTTGACCCAATAAGCTCACCTCGCACCCCATTCTCATTACATTTCTTCTTAATAGCAGTAATTTTTTTAATTTTTGACGTAGAAATTATTTTAATTTTACCCATTACTATTATTACTAAATACTCAATCCTAACTGAATGAATATTATCAAGAACAATATTTATAATCATTTTAATATTAGGATTATATCATGAATGATATCAAGGAATACTTGAATGAGCAAAATAGGGTTATAGTTAATAATAACAATTGAATTGCAATCAATAGGTACTACTTTTAGTTAACCTTAAATAGAGAAGTAAATTACATTTAGTTTCGACCTAAAAATTTAAGAATAACCATTCTTCCTATTTAATTAACTAAAGCCAAAATAGAGGCAATTTATTGTTAATAAAAAAATTGAAATTTAATTCTAGTTAAAAGGAATAAATGAAAAAATAAGAAGCTGCTAACTATCTTAAGAACGGTTAAACTCCGTTAATTCCTTAATTTATAAAGTTTATATAACATTTCATTTTCAATGAAAAAAAAAGAAAATATTCTTTATAAATATTTTGAAGTATTTAACTATAATAATATCTTCAATATTATGCTTTCAATATTTTAAGCTACCAAAATAATATAAATGTATAAACATAAAAATTAACCATATAAATAATCTAATAACATAAAATTTAAAATTATTTATTTGAATAACTTGCAAAAACTTTGAAAAATTTACAAGAAATATAGATAAACCTATCGGTCCAAAATATTCTCCTCAACCCTTATCAATTAATTTATAATATATAACACTATAATAAAATGAACTATTTAAAAAATAAACAGAAAACATGGGTAAAAATCATATACCACCAAAAAAAAAATTTGTTAATGAAAAAAAATTAATTATATTTATTAAACTAAATAAATAACCTATTATAAATCCAATAAAAATAAAAACTAAAGTAATAATTTTTAAATCAACAGGTAAACAAATAAAATTAGGTGTCTTAAAAATTAATCAATTTAAAAATGAACCACCAAATACAGAAAATATTATTATAATTAAAATTCTAAATATTATATTTTTAGAATTATCATAAATTAATAAATAAGTAAATAAATTAATATTCTTAATTAAAGAATAATAAACTAAACGAAAAGAATACATTATTGTTAAACCAACTCTAATTAAAAAAATAATAAAAACAAATAAATTTATTGATCTTATTATAATATATTCCATAATTAAATCCTTAGAATAAAATCCAGCCAAAAAAGGAAATCCACATAAAGCTAAAATAGAAATATTTATACAAGAAGTAATAATAGGTAATTGAATAATTATACCCCCCATATAACGAATATCCTGATTTCCTCATATACAATGAATTAAAACACCTGCACATAAAAATAATAAAGCTTTAAATAAAGCATGAGTTAACAAATGAAAAAAAGTCATTGTAGGAAAACCTAACATTAATGTACATATTATAAAACCTAACTGACTTAGAGTAGATAAAGCAATAATCTTTTTTAAGTCAAATTCAAAATTAGCGCTAATACTTGAAAAAAATATTGTTATTATAGAAAAAATAATAAAAAAATCAACAAAATAAAAATCAAAAATCAAATAATTAAAACGAATTAATAGATATACTCCAGCAGTAACTAAAGTAGAAGAATGAACAAGAGCAGAAACAGGAGTTGGAGCAGCTATAGCTGCTGGTAATCAAGAAGAAAAAGGTAATTGTGCACTCCTTGTAAAAGAAGCTAAAAAAATTATTAAAATAATAAAATTAAAATTATACATCTTATTTAAATAAAAAACATAATGTCAACTTCCGAAATCTATTATTCAAGAAATAGATATTAATAAAGCTAAATCACCTACACGATTCATTAAACAAGTTAATATACCTGCATTATAAGAATTATTATTTTGATAATAAATTACTAAACAATAAGAAATTAATCCTAATCCATCTCAACCTAATAAAATTCTAATCAAATTAGGACTAATAATTAGAAACATTATTGATATAACAAATATTATAACTAAATAAAAAAAACGATTAACATTAAAATCAGTATGTATATATTCAATTCTATAATAAACAACTAATGAAGAAATAAATAAAACAAAAGATATAAAAATTAATGATATTCAATCAAAAATAATAGATATATAAATAGAAGAAGAATTCAATCTTATAATTAATCACTCAAAAAAAAAATTTTTATCATTAATAATAACATAAATTCCAAAACAAAAAAATATAATTCTGAATAAAAACATTAATATTGACATTATAATACCAAAACTAAATTTATACATCAAGACTTAAAGTTAAAACAACATCTATAGTTCCACAAACTATAATTTTAAATAAAATATTTAAGTAAAATAAAATAAATATATCAACCCTCAACAAAAAAAAATTTAAAGGAAATCAATGAAGAATTAACAATAAATATTCACGAACATATCCTGGTGAAAATCTATAAATACCAGAATAAAAAATCCCATGTTGACTATAAGAAAATAAATAAAATCTATAACATGCTCCAAAAAAAGAAATCAATATTAAAAATAAAACACTAAAAGAAGATCAAGAAACTAAACTATTAATAATTATGATTTCCCCTAATAAATTAATACTAGGAGGTCTAGCCATATTTGAAGAACAAAATATAAATCAAATTATAGATATAGAAGGTATAAATCTTATTATACCCTTATTAATAAAAAATCTACGTCTGCTTAAACGCTCATATATAATATTAGCTAAACAAAATAAACCAGAAGAACATAAACCATGACCTAATATTAAAATATAAGATCCAGAACATCCTCAACTAAATAAAGTTATTATTCCTATTAATACTAGTCTTATATGAGAAACAGATGAATAAGCAATTAAAGACTTTATATCACTCTGAACCAAACAAATTAATCCAGACATTATACCTCCATATAAACCAATAACAATTAAAACAAAGCCATAATTAATAAAATAAAAAGGATTTATATATATCACACGAAATAATCCATACCCTCCCAATTTTAATATAATTCCAGCTAAAATTATTGACCCTGAAATAGGGGCTTCAACATGAGCTTTTGGTAATCAAAAATGAAATATAAATATTGGAAATTTAACTAAAAAAGCCATAATAGTACCAATATATAAATATAAAGAACTATAATCACGACAATATACTAAATATATACATCTACCATTAACTTTATAATAATAAAAAATAGATAATAATAAAGGTAATGAAGCTAATAAAGTATAAAAAAGTAAATAATAACCAGAAAATAAACGTTCAGGTTGATATCCTCAACCAAAAATCAAAATTAATGTAGGAATTAATCTAGACTCAAAAAAAAAATAGAACAAAAATAAATTTAATCTAATAAAAGATATAAATAAAAACATTATTAAAATAATAATTAAAAAAACAAAAATATAATAATAATTATTTAAATACTTAACCATAAATCTAGATATAATTATTATTCCACTAATCCAAATTCTTAAAATTACAAACCCTAAAGAAATTAAATCAATCCCCATATAATAACCAATTATAGTATAATCAACACTTAAATTAATAAAAAATATTAAAAAACATAAAACAAATATTATAGACTGAATTAATCAAAATTTTATATATACTGGAATCATAAAAAAAATAAAAAATAAAAACCTTAACATAAAATTAATCTAAAAGAATTTAAATAATCATTACCATGAGAACGAATCAAAGATACTAAAACAGATAAACCTAAAACACCCTCACATACTCTAAATGTTAAAAAAATCAAAACCAAATAAAATTCATAATTAAAATTAATTAAATAAAAATAAAAAACTATAAATAAAGAAAGAATAATAAATTCTAATCTTAATAAACATGAAAGAAAATGTTTACGTATTAAACATAAAGTTAATAATCCAACTGTATATATATATATATAAACTGATAAAAATATCATTAGTTTATATAGTTTAACAAAAACAATGGTCTTGTAAACCATAATTAGATTTATATCTTTTAAACTTCAGTAAAAAGAATTATACTATCTTATCTTAAATTCCCAAAACTTATATTTTTTAATAAACTATTTACTGTATAAAAATAATATTATTAATAATATCAATTATAGCTTCATCACTATTTATAAATATAAAACATCCATTATCAATAGGATTTATATTAATAATTCAAACAACATTATCATGTATACTAAACGGAATAAATAGATATTCATATTGATTTTCATACATTTTATTTATTACATTCATCGGGGGAATAATAGTATTATTTATTTACATATCAAGAATTGCATCAAACGAAAAATTTAAATTTTCTATTAAATTACTATTAATAATCCTAACAATATCAATATTAATAATATTAATAATTAATACAGACCCAAACATAATCATTAAAAATATTAATTCAGAAACATTATCATTTTTAAACTCGAAAAATAATAATAAAGAAATATCATCAATTATAAAAATATTCAATTTTCCATCAATAATAATTTCAATAATAATAATTATATATTTATTATTTACAATAATCTCAACAGTAAAAATTACTAATATTAAAGAAGGCCCATTACGAATAAAAAACTAATGTTTAAACCAACACGAAAAAAAATACTATTAAAAATTATCAATTCAACAATTATTGATCTTCCAGCACCAATTAATCTATCAAGATTATGAAATATAGGGTCAATTTTAGGAATATGCTTAACTATTCAAGTAATTACAGGATTATTCCTAGCAATACATTACACAGCTAATATTGAAATAGCATTTAATAGAATTAATCATATTTGCCGAAATGTTAATCACGGATGATTAATCCGAATTATACATGCAAATGGAGCCTCATTATTTTTTACATGCATTTATATTCACATTGGACGAGGAATATACTATGGATCCTACAAATTCACACAAACGTGAATTACGGGAGTAATTTTATTATTCATAACTATGGCAACTGCCTTTATTGGATATGTACTACCATGAGGTCAAATATCATTTTGAGGAGCAACAGTAATTACTAATCTTATATCAGCAATTCCATATATTGGAGAAATATTAGTAAAATGAATTTGAGGAGGTTTTGCTGTTGATAATGCCACACTAACTCGTTTCTTTACCCTACATTTTATATTACCATTTATTATCATAGCATTGTCAATAATACACATTTTTTTTTTACATCAACATGGATCTAATAATCCACTAGGAATTAAGTCAAATATTGATAAAATTCCATTTCACCCATATTTTTCAGTAAAAGACATTATAGGATTCATAATTATTATTACCATATTTATATTAATCAACTTAATAGAACCACTAATAATAAGAGACCCTGATAATTTTATATATGCAAACCCATTAACAACACCAAATCATATTAAACCTGAATGATACTTTTTATTTGCCTATGCAATCTTACGGTCAATTCCAAATAAATTAGGAGGTGTTGTAGCACTAATATTATCAATTATGATTCTATTAACATTACCAGCAACCCAAAAAGGAAAATTCCGAGGAATACAATTTTACCCAATCAGACAAATTATATTTTGATTAATATTATCAACAATTATAATATTAACATGAATTGGAGCAAAACCAGTAGAACAACCATTTATTTTAACAGGAATAATATTAACATACACTTATTTTATATACTTTATTGTAGAACCAATTTCTACTAAAATATGAGATAAATTAATTAATTAGTTAATTAGCTTATAAAAGCATATATTTTGAAAATATAAAATAGATAATTAAAAATCTATTAACTTTTTAGTTAACCAAAAATAATGAAGTTTTAAAAGATTAAACATTTAAAACCCATAAAAAAAACAAAATAATTTATTGATAAAGGTAAATAACATTTTCAAGCTATATACATAAGCTTATCATAACGATATCGAGGTAGAGTACCTCGAACTCAAATAAAAACAAAACAAATAAAAGAAACCCTAACAAAAAAAAAATAAGAACTTAAATCACAACCAAAGAAAATAATAACACTTAAAACTCTCATAAAAATAATTCTTGAATATTCAGCCAAAAAAATGAAAGCAAAACCTCCACTACTATATTCAACATTAAACCCCGAAACCAATTCAGATTCACCTTCAGCAAAATCAAAAGGGGAACGATTAGTTTCAGCAAAACAAGAAGAAATTCAACATCTAAATAAAGGTACAGACAAAAAAAAAAATCAAATATTTTGATAATAATAAAAATCTAATAAATTATAACTGTCAATCAAAAAAATAAATGATAATAAAATTAAAGCTAATCTAACCTCATAAGAAATAGTCTGAGCAACAGAACGAAGACTTCCCAATAATGCATAAATTGAACAAGAAGACCAACCACAAATTATAACTCTATAAACTCTAACTCTAGTACAACATAAAAAAAACAAAACCCCATAATTAAAATCAATACAATTAATTAAAAAAGGAAATACTAATCATAAAAATAAAGAAATAAATAATCTAAAAACAGGAGAAAAAAAATAAATCAAAAAATTAGATATACAAGGAATTATATATTCCTTAGTAAACAATTTTAAAGCATCAGAAAAAGGCTGAAATAATCCAACAATTCCTAGTTTATTAGGTCCTTTACGAATCTGAATATAACCCAAAATTTTACGTTCAAGTAAAGTAAAAAAAGCTACCCCCAACATTAAAAACAAAATTAATAACAAAACATTAATAAAAATCATATACTGATTATGATAAAAATCATATTTATAAAACCTAAATTTATAGCACTAATTCTGCCAAAACAGTTTAATATTAATAATCAAATAAAAACTAATAAGTTAATTATACTGGTCCTTTCGTACTAAAATAATTAATTAAATCTGAAGATAGAAACCAACCTGGCTCACGCCGGTCTGAACTCAGATCATGTAAGATTTTAAAGGTCGAACAGACCTAGAAATAAAAAACCTACCCCCTATTCTAATCTTAATCCAACATCGAGGTCGCAAACTTATCTATCAATATGAACTTTCCAAATAAATTACGCTGTTATCCCTAAGGTAACTTAATCTAATAATCATTAATAAAAGATCATAATAAACATAAATTAATGAAAAAATATAATAAAGTTATATTAATTAATTTATCACCCCAACAAAAAAATTAATAATTTAATAATAAATATATATTCTAAAAATATTAAAAAACAAAAATTTTAAAGATCTATAGGGTCTTATCGTCCCACAGAAAAATTTAAGCTTTTTCACTTAAATATTAAATTCAATTAAAATAATAAAGAAAGATATTTTCTCATCCAATCATTCATACAAGACTTTAATTAAAAGACTAATTATTATGCTACCTTTGCACAGTCAAATTACTGCGGCCATTAAATAATCATTGGGCAGATTAAATTTTTAATAAAAACTAAAAAACATGTTTTTGATAAACAGGTGGAAAATAAATAATTGCCGAATTACTATATTAATAATTATAAATATACTAATTTAATCATTTATTAATAAAAAAAAATTTGGTTAAAAATCTTAATAAAAAATAAAATCAAAATAAATAAAACACAATTTAAAATAAACAATTACGAAATTATATTAAGACTGATTCTAAGCCTAAAAAAATTAACAAATATAAAATTATTATAAACAATACCAAGATAATCCCCAATATAATATTAATAAAAAATAAAAAAAAAAATAATAATTAATTAAACTAAATAATAAAAAATTAAATTTAATCTTAAGAAACCAGATAACAGAAAAAACGAATAACATATCATTACTATTAATAAATAACTGATAATTATAAAACATTAAACAACATTTAAAAATAAATCATTTCCCTTCGGGAAAATATTATAAATTAAACTAAATAAATTAACCCTGATACAAAAGGTACATAAAAAACTACTTTCAATATTAAAAATTAAAATTCCTTAACAGTACTAATAAGCTATCAAAATAAATAATTAATTCTAAATAAATACTAAAACTTAATAAATAATTTAATTAAAAAAAAAATTAAAAAAAAACAAATTCAAATTAAATTGAATTGCACAATTAAAATATTAGTGTAAATAACATACCTTAACTAATTAAGCTTTAATCTGAATTCTTTCTAGATTCACCTTCCGGTAAAACTACTTTGTTACGACTTATCTCAAATTAATGAGAGTGACGGGCAATGTGTACATAATTAAGAGCTAAAAATCAAAATAATTTTACTAATTAAAATTACTATTAAATCCAATTTAAATTAAATATTACAAATTAATAACCAAAATAATAATAATGTAACCCATTTAAACTTTAATACAAACTGCACCTTGACCTAACATAAATTTCAATTAAAAATAATGAAAATTTAAATCTAATAATACATTCAATGACAGAGATATACAAGTATCATTAAAGTAAAATCAATCGTGGATTATCAATTAAAAAACAGGTTCCTCTAAAAAGACTTAATTACCGCCAAATTCTTTAAATTTAAAGATCATAACTATTAATAATCAATCTAAAAGTTCACATTTAAAATAATAGGGTATCTAATCCTAGTTTAAAAAAAAATTTCTTAGAAACACTTATTAAACTATTGAATAATAAATTAAATAAAAAATTTCACTTAATTAAATAATAATAATCTTCAAAAAAATAAAGATTAACTAAAAGATATAAAATTTAATAATTTATAATTGTATAACCGCGAATGCTGGCACAAAATTAATCATAAATAATAATCATATAACATATCATACCAAAATAAAATTATAGAATAAATTACTGCGAATAAAATTTTTAATCATTTAGAAATAATAATTTTTTAACCACGAAAAACCTTGCATGTAAAATAATGAAAAAATTAAACTCAAAGCAAGAATCAAACTTTATTAATAAAATATTAAATAATTGTATTGATTAGAATATTTTTAGACATTAAAAACAAAACACAAATAAAAACAATGTTAAGAAGTGATTAAATCAAATGCAAAGCTTAAAATTAAAACTCATTTGTAATGATTGGGGCAGAATAAACGTTTGCTTCAACTATATTTTTTACATCAAATATATGCTCACTTTTTAGTTCACAAAAAAAGTGAGCTAATTATTGATTAGGATATTTTTAGACATTAAAAACAAAACACAAGTAAAAACAATGTTAAGAAGTGATTAAATCAAATGCAAAGCTTAAAATTAAAACTCATTTATAATGATTGGGGCAGAATAAACGTTAGCTTCAACTATATTTTTTACATCAAATATATGGTCACTTTTTAGTTCACAAAAGAAAAGTGAGCTAATTATTGATTAAGATATTTTTAGACATTAAAAACAAAACACAAGTAAAAACAATGTTGTAAAAATCTGTCATATTAAAAATATTATTCCTCTATAAATTTTTAATTTTTTTTCCTTTAATGTTTTCTTTTAATTTTTCCCCTTTTATTTTTTTCCTTTTTAATTTTTTTAATTTATAATGATAAAAATAAATATTGTTCCTGATTAATAATAACTACACCTAAATTATTATTAAAATCCTAATCTATTCAAATATGATTATTTTAGTTTCCCTTTTTTTTACTCCGTAAAAAGGGAAATCAATAATTAATATAATATTATTATATATTTATTAATTATTAAATATTTTGTTAATTATATATGTATATATTAATTGTATTATATTAATATTATATTGTATATATTAATTGTATAATGTATTATTAATTATTAAATCTATCCTCTTCTATTATTAAGAAGAGGATAGGTTTATATAAATATTAATAATATTAATTAATAAATTATCTATTAATTAATATATATATATGTATATATATTAATTAATAAATTACTTATTATAAATTTATAATAAAAATAATTAAATCTTTTTAATGATAAATTTGAATATTGGTCTTAATTATTAATAATTATACCTAAATTATTATTAAAATCCTAATCTATTCAAATATTTTAATTTATACATAAAAAAACTATAAAACTAATCCATTATATTGATTTTTATTAATAAATATTAAAAAAAATATT